ATGAAAGTGAAAGAAATCGAATTTCACACCTTTTTCCTTTTATGACGGACCAATCATTCCCTGAAAAAATCCTCCTCTTCCTTATTATTTCGATTTTTTGTATTTATTACTTTTTTGCTTTTTTATTTAGAAATTTCTAAATAAAATTCGAAATACTAAATAATCTAAACTAAAATAATAGAAATAAATTCAATTGAAATAATTAAAAAAAAAAAAAAAATACTACTACTAGATTTCTAATGTCGATTCTAATGAATAATTCGTCAATGACGAATAAAAAACAATTCTATGCAATTCTGAAAGGGGGAAAGATCCCTCGGATAGAATTATTCGATTATATTGACAATTTCAAAAAACTGATCATACTATGATCATAGTATGATGGCCGTTGGTCAAGCAGGCCCCCATCGTCTAGTGGTTTAGGACATCTCTCTTTCAAGGAGGCAGCGGGGATTCGAATTCCCCTGGGGGTAGGGTACTACGAAAGGAAGTTGATCATGGATTACCAATAAGTCGAAAATTGATTCTTCCTGGGTCGATGCCCGAGCGGTTAATGGGGACGGACTGTAAATTCGTTGGCAATATGTCTACGCTGGTTCAAATCCAGCTCGGCCCAATAATTCGCCAATCCGCCATGAGATGATATAACCCCCTTTGTACTTCAGAAATACCCGATCCGGAGATAAAAAAGAATCAAATTTTCTGCTAGATCCCGTATTTCCCTGGGATTGTAGTTCAATTGGTCAGAGCACCGCCCTGTCAAGGCGGAAGCTGCGGGTTCGAGCCCCGTCAGTCCCGACGGATCCAATAAATATATCAAAAAATCTCTCCCTTTTTATGAAGGGGACCGGGGGAAGAATTCCATTGTCAAAGCCAAGGGGAAATCCTTATTTCTTTTTTCTTTCCTTTTGGTAGGAAAAAGACATATGCGGTTGGATTAGTACAATTATTGGTAGCATTATAGTCAGTATTCCAAGAAATGCTGGCTTTTTCGATTGCCCCCGATGCATGTAATGGAATCGAGTACTATACTTTTTTGAGGCGCGCATACACAAAGGGAATTCCTTTCTTGTCCAATACAAAATTGAATATAAGAAAATACTTTCCAGAAAAAAAAAAAAACAATTTATTTTTCTGGCTACGGATTTATGGAACCTGACTTACTAGTTTGAAGTTGAAAAATAGATTTCATGCAAATTGCACACTGAGCTTTTGGTATAGGTGTCCCGGGGCTAATAATCTACGAAGAAGGGAGGGGGAAGGACAGATCAACCAAAGATCCTACTCCTCTTAGAAAGGCGAATGAATCATTTTTCCTCTTTTTCATTTTGTTTTAAGGCCCCATCGACGAAAGAACAAATCGGAAAATAGTAAATTTGATGAATATTCATTTTATACGGTCTCATCTTTATCACACTTCTTTGTCTTCCAAGTCAAAAATGATTTCGTTCTAAACTCCTTTCTTTTTTCATTTAGCTTTTATTGTTTGTTTGGGTTTGTAACTATGGGACGACTGGAAGTGGAAGAGCTATTTGATGAGACTTCATCAGATGATGGTACAATAAGGAACTAGATAGATTAGAGAGAAAAAAAGAACAGATAATAAAAAATGTAAATAAATAAAGGAATTTTGGATTGGGTTAGCAATCCAAGTTTGGGGCGGTATGGATAAAAGAACTTCCTATGTTATACTATTCAATTCTCGACGACGAATTGATTTGATAGTTCAGATATTGTTATTCATGATATTGATCTGATTCAAGATCATCGAGAGGTAATATTCATTCATTGAATTTACAGGCCAAAGATTTATCATCTCTATGGGATTAAATCCCGAGTTATTGCGAAGTAAAAAACCGATGAGATTATGGAAGTAAATATTCTTGCATTTATTGCTACTGCACTATTTATTCTAGTTCCTACCGCTTTTCTACTTATCATTTATGTAAAAACAGTCAGTCAAAACGATTAATTATTAACTAATTTGAATGAAACTTGACTTCTGAGTTCTTAAGCCAAAATTGACGAAATAAAATGAAAAAGATTCCAATTTCATGTCTTAAATGAAATGAGTGGACTAGAATCGGCAGTATTCTAATAGATAGATAGTATGGTAGAAAGATTCATCTATTTCTTTCTACCATACTATTTATTAGTTAGATTGTCTGCCCCCTGGAATAAAATAAAGATAAAATAAAGATAGAGGCTGCATTTGATATGGATCTATATATCAATCTACAATATTATCTTGATATATGTGAATATCAATTCCATATATGGGATTGACATAGCATCCAATTCTATTTATTTGCTATATCTATTTGTTCTGATCAATCTGAATTACTCCTATGTCTTATAGTTTGAATTACTATATTTTTGATTTCCAATATGAATCTCGGTATCTATTGAGAGAATCAAATCAATGAAGCAAAAGCGATAGATATAGGCATATTCAAAAAATCACGTAGTAATCTTTTTTTTTAATATTCCCAAGAAGTAA